TGTATATAATCAGAAAATAAATTAGTTTGTAAAAGCGTAGGATGCATGAAAAAAGATAAGAAATTCTTGAATAACTAAAAAAAGGTAAAGTGTCAAACATACTTTTTGGGGAGTAGAGTTGGGGATAGAGGGACTTGAACCCTCACGATTTTAAAAGTCAACGGATTTTCATCTTACTATAAATTTCATTGTTGTCAGTATTGACATGTAGAATGGGACTCTATCTTTATTCTCGTCCGATTAATAAGTTCCACCAAGGATCTATCAGACTATGAAGTGAATCATTTGATCAATGAATATTTGATTTTTTTCTTAAACTTCGAATTGATTCACAACATTTCTATTTTGTTTATAAAAAAATAGAAATCGAGATTCAGGTCGTTATTTTTGAGATCGTTTTGTGTTACCTATATTCAGACTTTCTCCTTCATCCTTTTTGAGTTGAAGTTTCGATCGAAGGATTCCTTTATCAACACAAGGTAGTGAACTCCATTTGTTAGAACAGCTTCCATTGAGTCTCTGCACCTATCCCTTTTTTCTCGCTTTCTAAACTCGGGTTTGTTTGCGTAAACAAGGATTTGGCTCAGGATTGCCCATTGTTAATTCCAGGGTTTCTCTGAATTTGAAAGTTATCACTTAGTAGGTTTCCATACCAAGGCTCAATCCAATTAAGTCCGTAGCGTCTACCAATTCCGCCATATCCCCCTTTTTATTAGGATCTCATTATGATGTCTTTCCACTTTTTCTTATGCTGAAACCTTGGAATTCATTACATATAGATACTTATTTCTTTGGTATCTTCTTTCATTTTTTTGAGCCCGACCCATATTGATTTAGTCTAATCAACAAAGATTCTATCATTTTTGTATTTGCAATTCAATATGGTTATATATTACATAACATATATATGTTCTTCCTTTTCTCATATTTGTCTTAAATTTGAAGAAATAGTCGAACGGTCGATTCTTTTTTTTCTTTTACTTTCATGAAAAGAAATTGATAATTTTTATTAAAACTTAGAATTCTACAATGTGCAATGGAAAAAGATTTTAAGTCTACTTCGTAGATTTGAAATTCGAATAATTCTAAAAAATTAGAAAAAAAAAGTATAAAATAATAATAGCATGAGGTTAGAACAAAAAAAAACAAGAATTTCAAATCAGATATCATTTAACTAAAAAAAAAAGATTTATGATCTAATTAAGATTTTCTTATTTAGAAACTAATAAAATGAAAATTAGAAAGTCGATATACTGCTATATTCTATTAATTAAGGTTATGTTTTATTTATTTAATGATATATTTATTTGAGCCCGCTTAGCTCAGAGGTTAGAGCATCGCATTTGTAATGCGATGGTCATCGGTTCGATTCCGATAGCCGGCTTTTCCATATTTTTTCGTTTTTTTACATGATTTTTAATGCACTTTCAAAATAAAAGAAGATTGAAAAGACTTCTTTCATCTTTTTCCAAGAGTTACCACCCCATTTATATTATGTCATATAAACTTCCATATAGGAAGATATATTGGGTAAAAGAGTTCGATCTTTGCAAAATAAATAAAGAAAATAAAGAAAAATTTTTGTGATTTATTTGATTTATATATATTGTATATACAATAAAAAAAATCTGTATATTGAGAGAATATATCTTCTTACTCTTTGTATTCCAATAGTTTATTGGAGTGGATTTCACGTCATTTATCATTATTATTTAGTTCAGTTTTAATTTTGTTTAGTTTTGTACAATTTCAATAAAAAAGGAGTCTTTATGTCACGTTACCGAGGGCCTCGTTTTAAAAAAATACGCCGTCTGGGGGCTTTACCGGGACTAACTAGTAAAAGGCCTAAGGCAGGAAGCGATCTTAGAAACCAATCACGCTCCGGAAAAAAATCTCAATATCGTATTCGTTTAGAAGAAAAACAAAAATTGCGTTTTCATTATGGTCTTACAGAACGCCAATTACTTAAATATGTTCGTATCGCCGGAAAAGCCAAGGGGTCAACAGGTCAAGTTTTACTACAATTACTTGAAATGCGTTTGGATAACATCCTTTTTCGATTGGGTATGGCTTTGACTATTCCTCAAGCGCGCCAATTAGTTAACCATGGACATATTTTAGTTAATGGTCGTATAGTTGATATACCAAGTTATCGCTGCAAACCCCGAGATATTATTACAGTGAAGGATGAACAAAACTCTAGAACTTTGGTTCAAAATCTTCTTGATTCATCTGCCCCTGAGGAATTGCCAAACCATCTGACTCTTCACACATTCCAATATGAAGGGTTAGTCAATCAAATAATAGATAGGAAATGCGTCGGTTTGAAAATAAATGAATTGCTTGTCGTAGAATATTACTCTCGACAGACTTAATAAACCTAACTTAAGTAAAAAAAATAACTAAAAACAAGAGTTCGGACAACTCCGCTTTGCCCTCGTTTTTTATTAAAAAAAAAGGCACGCACAAGGTAAGGGATTTTGTCGGGGAATCTTTTTCCTATTCATGTATCATAGATTGGTAGGGAGATTTGGATCCCTTGTTTGCTCTTCCCAGCATTTTCCATATCAACAAAATTAGGAATAGAGAATCTATTTCAAAATCAAAACAAGGTAGATTTTTTATCTATTCTTTTTTATTTGATTTGATACATTGTGGTCAATCACGTATGATTGGTGAATTAGTTGAAAGTACGGAAAGAGAGGGATTCGAACCCTCGGTAAACAAAAGTCTACATAACAGTTCCAATGTTACGCCTTCAACCACTCGGCCATCTCTCCGACATCAGGATTATGACTGAGTACCTGGGTGAATAGCGAGTTATTCATCGTTTTTTAGATTATGGTTATATAGATCCCTTTTTTGACCGGAAAAATTGGAATTGGAAGTAGATAGAAGGTTTTTTTTTTATGAGTCCGCTTTTATGTGAGTTCGTACTATACAATTCCTTTGTTTGTGAGAAAATTTTCTTACAAAAGAAAAGGTAAAGGAAATAAAAAGAGTTATAGAATGGATTACTACCTATGCCAAGATCGCGTATAAATGGAAATTTTATTGATAAAACCTTTACAATTATAGCCGATATCTTATTACGAGTCATTCCGACAACTTCCGGAGAAAAAGAGGCATTTACTTATTACAGAGATGGTGCGATTTGATTATCATTATTTTTTTTTATTTCTCGCCGATTTGGAATAGAAAGAAAAACGAATATTGAAAAAAAAATCTACGCTTTTGAAGGTGAAGTTTAGAATATAAAAAAAGCAATCCCTTCTGTCATGTATCCACGATTAATGCAGCCTTAGATGCTTCAATTATGAATTCTAGTATTGAGCAAAAGGTTTTTACCTATGGTTCCCGTATTAGAGATCAATCCTACTACACTAATACAATATACGAATAGGAGGCATCGGGGAAGAAGCACTACGCCGAGAAATCAACAACACGAAAACTTTCTTCAAAATGATTCCCTTTCTTTCTTCTTCTTCTTTGGGATTGGGACTAATTAAAATGGTTGGAACAATAAACATCCATCTCGTTCGTACTTTGGATACCCGTATAACCATTGAAGACTGTTGAAGTGACTAATTCCTGGAAATTTAGGGGCGTTGAGAACAAAGAAATTTTTAGAGTTTCCTTTTTTATTTTTATCTAGCATGAACCCACTTGGTAGTAAGAAAAGATCTTTTGCAAGAAGGTTGGCTAGGGATTTCTTGTAAAAACATTAGCCCCGCTTAGTTCATAATGACATCACTTTTTTCCATATATTATTTTCATTATGCACCTAAAGGAGGAGCCGTATGAGATGAAAATCTCACATACGGTTCTGAAACGGAGAATTCGTTAAAGCGAATGACGACCGTAACGGATGTCGGCTCAATCTGAAGGAAATTATGCGGAAGCTTTACAGAATTATTATGAAGCTATGCGACTAGAAATTGACCCCTATGATCGAAGTTATATACTCTATAATATAGGCCTTATCCACACAAGTAATGGGGAACATACCAAAGCTTTAGAATATTATTTTCGGGCATTAGAACGAAACCCCTTTTTACCACAAGCTTTTAATAATATGGCTGTGATCTGTCATTACGTGCGACTATCTCCACTATAGAAAAAAAAGAACGAACAGCTAGTCAATGAAATACTAGAAACAAAAAAAAAAAGGGCTTTCTACATAAGCATCGTCCAAAACGATTTTTTATCAGCTGTAGCAAATAAATAAACTTCATAGGTCGAAATATGAAGTGAAGACTAGATATGCCTAAATACTTTCTTTCTATGGATAAAAAAAGATTTAATTGATAGAGGAAGCACCGTAAAGATCAATTGGAAAGGTTTTGGACCGATACAACAAAAGCTGTTTATTTATATCATAATATGAGATAAATCTTAGGAATCTACTTATGTAATAGAGTAGATCCCCTAAGGTATTGAGCAGCGGTGTAGCATCAGATCCTAAAGACAGTAAGTCTTTTTCTTTTTTATGAAGTATGAAAAAAGGTCTTTTTCAAAGATTCTATATAAATTTTTATCTGAAAGCGGGATAGTTACCTTTCAGAAAATTCTAATATCTAATAACAGTGGACATGCCTTTTTTTCTGAAGGTAGGAGAAAAGATAAAACTTATTATATTAATTAATATATTAATTAAATCAAAATGAAAGTTTGAAACTCATGTAATTACTCTCTTTTGTTTAATCCAAGAATAACCAAATATCTATACGAAATCTCATTCAATTAGACATTCAATTTAGATATAAAGTTAAAGTGGGTTAAAGTTAAAAAACTGGTACACCAAAACAAAAGAGTTGGTTGTTGAGCCGTATGAGGTAGGAAACTCTCAAGTACGGTTCTCAGGGAGGGAATTGACCCGCCTATTCCGACCGTGGAGAACAGGCCATTCAACAAGGAGATTCTGAAATGGCGGAGGCTTGGTTCGCTCAAGCCGCTGAGTATTGGAAACAGGCTATAACGCTTACTCCTGGTAATTATAT